CATTTGACGCAAAGATTGGTGCGGGAAAGACTTCTTTGATCTTATCAATCGTTAGAAATTGTTCTCAAAGAAATCATGCATTCTCTAGGATAGTCTAGGATAGTATTAAGGATCTTATCGAAAACTTACAGCAGCTTGCCAAACAAAGGCTAAAAGAAAAAAGAATAGGGGTATGACTGGCATAATATCTACGATTGGATTTAAAAAAGCATAGGCCTCGGGCAATTTGGCAAAGAAAAGACTGCTTGTACAAAGGGCAGAATTAAAACAGATACAGATCAAACTAAAGAGATTAAGCATAGCAGACATTTTGTTCTTGGCGATAATTTCTATTTGATCGAGTCATGACAATTGAAGAAAGTAAGGTAGACAAAAAAATCCTTCTTTTTCTTTGAACCTGCCCAATCAAAAATCCTCCAATTCTCAAAGCCGAATAGAAGAAATCATATTTTCATTTAGTATTTTAATTAAATTATATCTAATGATCAATCAATTCAGTCGAATTCTATATCTACACGTGTGAAATTCCTAGCACAAACCTAGACTCTATATAATTGTAGAATCTCTTCTCGGAAATCTCTTAGCGCAAAATTGTCTCTAATATGTAGAACGAACTCCATTTAGTTGTATCCCCACTCATCTATCTCTAGAAACTCCTAGATGTTGACGGAAAGATATAAGCTGGTATATAATAACAAATGTATACCCAGTTTATTTATCTATCTCTAGAAACTCCTAGATGTTGCGCAAAAGATATAAGCTGGTATATAATAAGAAATGAATCCTGACTCATCTATCTATAGAAACTCCTACATATTGAAACTCCTACATATTGAAAAAATATAATATAAGGATGGTTATATTTTTATGACAGCAACTAAATAGAAAAAATAAACAAACAAAAAAGCACGAAAGCTAGTTTGATTAGTTAGTAATTTATTAATAAAGAATAAAATATAAAAAAGAATAAAATATAAACCCCTATGGGGAGGAGGTGAAAAATGAAGGAAATCCCGGACCTTGATTCCTACTTGTATCAATTGGACCCCGAAGTGCTGGAACTATTTTCGTCGATTGAACTTTCTAGTTTATTCTGTAAACTAGCTCTATATTATTTGTTTCTTGAGACAGATGGAGTTGAAAAAGCGACGCGATGCGAGCGTTTTGTCTTATCGTATATGTTATCTTGGGGCAAGGGTATTCAGGATCTATCCATCCTGGACCGACTTGCCCTGATTTACCTCTTTAATAGAGGTAAGGGGCTAACTAACAAGTCGCAACTGGATCGATTAGTATCTAAGTATATTGAAGACAGAGGTCTAGAGATAGAATGTGTCTTTAACCAGCTTAAGCTTACATTTACGTATTTGATTAGAAAGAAGAAACTTTATTTGGTTGAGCAACTTTTGCGTACATATCTTTTGCAAAAGTGTGCCCAAGCTCGTGAAAACTTGTCCGAGAAGGATTTTTTGCCGGCCGAAGACCTTGCCCGAAAACAGGGGGCCATCTTTGTTGAACAAAATTTCGACATTTTGTTCTGCGATCTTAGGTCTTATAACACAGCGAAACTGCTGTGTAATGTGTACGCGACTATCGTCTTTAACAACGACGTGGACACGGACGATGCTTTTCTACGCTATTTGGTGGGAATGGGTTTTTGGCTGGGAGCTGCGAAGCGTTTAGAGGAGCTCGCAAAACCCAAGGACGATTAAATGTACCTTTTTTATTATTTAATCGATATTTTAATATAATATCGATTAAATAATAAAAAAGGTACAAATAATAAATCGAGGTACACATTCTATGACAATTCTTAACTTTCCCTCTGTTTTGGTACCTGTAGTAGGCCTAATATTTCCAGCAATCACAATGGCGTCTTTATTTCTTTATGTTCAGAAAAATAAGATTGTTTAGAACCGATGGGACAAAATATCATTCGTTTGGTTTTCGACTTGTATAATATCACATATATTAATGGTCTAAACAGCTTCCGTCGAAAAAATCTTATATGGAACACCATATATGGGTAAATAGAGTATGTGGATATCGTTAGTGGGGTCGTAAGAAGGATATGTTCTTAGTTTAGATCAAAGGAATTTAATGAATTATTTCGTAATGAATTACTCCTAAAGGTTCCCATCAAACTAGTGCTCGGTGATGAGAGTTACTTCGGAAACAAAAAGACTAAAGTCAAATTCATTTGGGATATTTTCTCACTTTCAAGAGACTTGAAACCGGATCAAGTATGAGTTGTCGATCAGAACAGATATGGATAGAACCGATAACTGGATCTCGAAAAACAAGTAATTTCTGCTGGACTGTTATCCTTTTTTTAGGTTCGCTAGGATTTCTGTTGGTTGGAAGTTCCTGTTATCTTGGTAGAACTTGGATATCTTTATTTCCGTTTCAGCAAATTGTTTCTTTTCCACAAGGCATTGTTATGTCTTTCTATGGGATCGCGGGTCTTTTTATTAGCTCCTATTTGTGGTGCACAATTTCTTGGAATGTAGGTAGTGGTTATGATCGATTCGATCGAAAAGAAGGAATCGTGTATATCTTTCGTTGGGGATTTCCAGGAAAAAATCGGCGTATCTTCCTCCGATTCCTTATCAAAGATATTCAGTCCATCCGAATAGAAGTTAAAGAGGGTCTTTATGCTCGTCGTATCCTTTATATGGATATCCGAGGACAGGGAGCCCTTCCATTGACTCGTACTGATGAGAATTTGACTGCTTGTGAAATTGAACAAAAAGCTACAAAATTGGCCTATTTCTTGCGTGTACCCATTGAAGTCTTTTGAGAACTGTGAGACAATTTCTCAGCAGGAAGGCAAAAACTCAAGAATCTTCTTTTTCTATCACGAGTTTCTATAACATAACTAAACTGAGGTTTATTCCGAACTTTGATTCGAGCTAAAGTAGGCGTCTAATGGAAAAGTAGAAAAAAACTTTCCCGGTTTGTATTTTCTATTTTAACTTCAATATTTCGAAAAAAATAGAAAAATCGAGACGCCTTACTTTATCTGTTTTTGTGCTTCTTAATGTCCAAACAATTGGGGCTCTTATAACGATTAAAGATAACTAGCCAATTTCTGTTTTGGTTTGCTACTCATTTTTGATCATCACAAGATTCTTCAGAAACTTCCCTCAATTAGCCTCTCACTGATTACGGAGAGTCAGTGAAATTTTTTGAAATATTAGACTTTTTCCCTAATATATAAAAAGGGAGTTCTTTCGTTTCAAAATAGGAATCAGATTCATATTCATTCCTGAAAGTTGTTCTTTCATGCATTCCTCGAAAGGAGATACTTTTGCCCAATCGAGTTGATAGATCGGGAAAGAAGATTTTTGGATTCTTTATTCATTTATTCATGCGAATTCAAAGTAGCTTCTTAGTCAATTTCTGTACTCTTTCTAGATTCAAGAACTAAGGCCTAACGCAGAAATAAAAAGATTGAATAGATTCCCAGGTTCGATCCCTTGGAATACACCTTGTGTGTAAAAGAAATAGTAGAGGGCCTAGAGTCGACGACTGAGATGAGTTCATTAATAATTCCTAGCTGAAAAAATGGCAAAAAAGAAAGCATGCACTCCTCTTTTATATCTTGCATCTCTAGTAGTTGCGCCTCTGTGTATTTCGCTCTTATTTAAGAAAAGTCTAGAATCTTGGGTTACTAATTGGTGGAATACTACGCAATCCGAAACTTTTTTGAACGATATTGAAGAAAAGAGTATTCTAGAAAAATTTATAGAATTAGACGAACTTCTCCTCTTGGACGCAACGCTCAAGGAAGACTCGGAAACACATTTACAAAACCTTCGTATAGGAATCCATAAGGAAACAATTGAATTACTCAAGATGCACAATGAGGATCGTATTCATACAATTTTGCACTTATCGACAAATTGCATCTCTTTCCTTATTCTAAGTGGATATTCTATTTTGGGTAAGAAAGAACTTGTTATTCTTAACTCGTGGACTCAGGCATTCCTGTATAACTTAAGTGACACAACCAAAGCACTTTCTATTCTTTTATTAGCGGATTTATGTCTCGGATTTCATTCGACCCGTGGTTGGGAATTAATAATTAGCTCGGTCTACAAAGATTTTGGATTTGTTCGTAATGAGCAAATTATATCGTGTCTTGTTTGTATTCTTCCAGTCATTCTAGATAGCATTTTTAAATATTGGGTTTTCTATTATTTAAATCGTATATCTCCGTCACTTGTAGTGATTTATCATTCAATAAGTGAAAAATGATCTCTTAATATGAAATTCATCTAATTCTAATGGTTCTTACTTTGTAGTTGTACATACGGAAAGCATTGCAAATCCTACTTACTTTTTCCATTTAGAGGTGATCCTATATCTTATTTCCATAAAAAGATTCCAGTAAATAGCAGAATCGTGGCTAGGAAACTCGATTGGTAACCTACTCAATTTATTGTAGAAATTTTTCGTATCAAGGCTTGGACCATGCAAACTAGAAAGACTTTTTTGTGGCTAAAGGAACGGATTACTCAATTTATTTCCGTATCGCTCATGCTATATCTCCTAACTCGGGCATCTCTTTCAAGTGCCTATCCCATTTTTGCACAGCAGGGTTATGAAAATCCACGAGAAGCGACCGGGCGTATTGTATGCGCCAATTGTCATTTAGCTAACAAGCCCGTGGATATTGAGGTTCCACAAGCAGTACTTCCCAATACTGTATTTGAGGCAGTTGTTCGAATTCCTTATGATATGCAAGTGAAACAAGTTCTTGCTAATGGGAAAAAGGGCACTTTGAATGTCGGGGCTGTTCTTATTTTACCGGAGGGGTTTGAATTAGCCCCGCCCAATCGTCTTTCCCCCGAGATGAAAGAAAAGGTAGGCAATCTATCTTTTCAGAGTTATCGCCCCAAGAAAAAAAATATTCTTGTCATAGGCCCTGTTCCTGGTCAGAAATATAGTGAAATCACCTTTCCTATTCTTTCTCCAGACCCCGCGACTAAGAAAGA